AAAATGCAACTATTCATTTTGAAACCATCTCCATACTAATTAATATAGTGGTAGAAAGAGCACCAATGTTGCGCCCGAACTTCAAACAATTTAGCTTTAACCATGTTTTGTTTAGGGTCCCATATTATTGGTTGATAGAGAATCAAAGTTTATTTACCAATGAATCGCGAAATGCTATGGTTCGTACATATGATTTCTGAATTTATTCAGAAGTAATTCGCGAGATCGTGCACCTTTCTTTCCTAATTATAAAGAATAAAGTGCAGCTGGTTAGATCCAGCTTATTCTTGAAATAAACAACTCGCACACACTCCCTTTCCAAAAAAAATCAATACACCAAGGACTACACTTAGATTTATTGGATTTGTTGCTAAAATATCGGTATTAAATCCGAAACTCCCGGCGGATGGCCAGTGACCCAAGGAAACGAAAGAATCGGTTACATTTTTCATAGGATCTCCTCTTATAGATAGGACTGACTGACTAAATCGAACAGAGTTCTTTTTGTATTACTTCGCCCTTTTTTTTATTTGATTGATTTTTTTTATTAATTTTCTTAATATTTGAAAATTGAATAATTTTTATTTCAATAAGAAAATTGAAATACTTGTTAGAATTGGGTCTCAGGTCGCATATCAATTGCGAAATACCTCATTTGTTGCAACGCTTCCTAAAAAAGGGGGTTCCATTGGACTGAGAACGGGAAGGAAGAAAGCGAGTGGATCCGCTAATTCCTGATCCTCAAATTAGTCCTTCCCACGGGGTATTATCTCTAAGTTAAAGCTATTGTAGGAGTGAAATCGTTATTGTAGGAGTGAAATCTTGATATAATTCGAAAAATCAAGCGGCAAATCCAAGGTAATAAAATAAGAAAGACAAAACAAAAAACTTTACAAATTTATAGGATTAAACAAAGGGATTTGCAAATAAAAGTGCTAATGCCACGACCAGTCCATAAATTGTTAAAGCTTCCATAAAAGCCAGACTAAGCAATAAAGTACCTCGTATTTTACCCTCTGCCTCGGGTTGTCTTGCGATACCTTCTACAGCTTGGCCCGCAGCAGTACCTTGACCAACTCCAGGTCCAATAGAAGCCAGCCCTACAGCCAATCCAGCAGCAATAACGGAAGCAGCAGAAATCAGTGGATTCATGGTAAGCTCCTCGCATAAAAATAAAGAAATGGTTAATGATACAAGCAACCAATGAATTATGACTTATTATTCCATTACTAAGATCCACCCAATCCAGTCGAAATAACTATGAACTACAAATTAAAGTAATGAGATTATTGAATCGTATAAGCAGAACTGCTTCGATCTCGCGTTTTCCTATCCACGGAGTCTTTATCAATCCATAATCAATGCAGAAGGACCTAGTTCTTCCGTTTCATTTATTTGTTCCGAACCATTCATTCTTTCAATTCTGCACTCTTTCTCTTCTATATGCTATGCTTGATTTCATCTGTTTATTCATTCGGCCCAGACGAAACGGAAGAACTTCTATTGTAATTCCTATCTAAATTCACGGTGGGGTAGAAAAGTCAATAAGATATATGGATAGTTCATATATAACCAGTAAATATCTAATATCACATATACACGGCTTTCTTCCATAACGTAAACAAAAAATTCACATCTAATATTCAACCCGATTCTAGAATCATTCTTTGAAACATACAGAAGAGTTGGAAATAACATATACCCAGTTTGACCCCATCCCTAACCCATTTTTTATGAATCTCGTTTGTAAATTATTGGTTTCCTTTTCTTTATCATTATCCCGATCCCGCATTAATACAAGCATGAATACAAACTGACGAATTCATTAGTCTGACTGACTCCTTCCATATCAATACAATATCCATATTAGAAATCCAATTAATTGCATGCAATTAATTCAAATTTTGATCAATCATTGAATTGACTGAAATCAAATGAAATGGGATGGGAATAGTTTCATAGAACATTTTTTTTATCGCACATCGGAACCGGATAACAATTCTTATCTTATCCAAATTATGATTAGGTATGAATCGTAATCAATATTGTGATTGACTGAACAAATAGAAATCGAATATTGGGGAGTATGACATAAGTGGCCCCAACGGAAATCTTAGGAAAAAGATCCTTTAGATCTCGTTCATTCCTTTTTGTTGACAATTGAATTCCAAAATATCGTAATCTTTTTTACTAGTACTCTAAATCATATATATCCTTGTATCTATTCTGTTCCAAAATAGCTTATTTGAACCGCCTATACAATACATTGCGTTGGGATAAATAAAAAAGCATATTTTGAAAGATAGTCAATGATGCCCCTCCATGGATTCCCCTATATAAGCCGCGGCTAAAGTTGCGAAAATAAGAGCTTGAATACCACTTGTAAATAATCCAAGGAACATGACAGGTATAGGAACTACTGAAGGTACTAAAGAAACAAGAACAACAACTACTAATTCATCAGCCAATATATTACCAAAAAGTCGAAAACTAAGCGATAAGGGTTTTGTGAAATCTTCTAGGATGTTAATTGGTAAAAGTATTGGAGTTGGTTGAATATATTTACCGAAATAACCCAATCCTTTTTTTGTAAGACCTGCATAGAAATAGGCTACTGACGTAGGTAAAGCTAAAGCAACAGTAGTATTTATATCATTCGTGGGTGCGGCTAACTCCCCATGAGGTAACTGTATTATTTTCCAAGGTAAAAGAGCACCCGACCAGTTGGAAACAAAAATAAATAAGAACATAGTTCCAATAAAAGGAACCCATGGACCATATTCTTCTCCAATTTGAGTTTTGCTCAAGTCTCGAATGAATTCAAGGACATATTCGAAGAAATTCTGACCGTCGGTTGGAATGGTTTGTGGATTCCGAACAGCTATAGTAGCAGAACCTAATAAGATAGCAATTACGAACCAAGAAGTAATAAGTACTTGGGCATGGACTTGGAAACCTCCTATTTGCCAATAGAAATGTTGGCCTACTTCTACACCGGATATATCGTATAACCTTTTTAATGTGTTGATGGAACATGGTAGAACATTCATATTGCTTGCCCTCTGACAGAAATAGAACTTAAAAAGGAATTATTTTGATTCAATTATCTCTTTATCGATTCGCCTACTTTAACTGTATATTTCGGATACCAAGTAATTACATAATATCCCCGGGAATTTTTATCTTTTATATTCAGGATGGATATAGTATAGTAACCGATTCCATAAATCGATGGAATTGACGAAGTAATTGACTTATCTTATTATTAATCAACGATTTCTTATATAGCTATAACGACCCTCACAAATTGCAGATACTAATTTGTTAAGAATTAATCGAATTGAAGCTATAGCGTCATCATTGGCTGGAATCGAAATATCTGCAAGATCTGGGTCACAATTTGTATCGATTAAACAAATTGTTGGAATTCCCAAAGTAACACATTCTCGAAGAGCCGTATATTCTTCTTGCTGATCAACGATGATTACAATATCAGGCAACCCCGTCATATAGTTGATGCCACCCAGATATGTTTGCAAGTGAGATAATTGTCTCTTCAACATTGCTGCATCTCGTTTCGTAAGACGGTTGAGTCTTCCCGTCTTTTGTTCTGCTCTCAAGTCCCTGAACTTATGAAGTCTTGTTTCTGTAGTGGACCAATTTGTTGACATACCACCGAGCCATTTTTTATTAACATAATGACATCGAGCCCTTATTGCAGCCGATGCTACTGAATCAGCTGCTTTATTTTTTGTACCAACGATTAAGAATTGTTTTCCCCTACTTGCTGCATCAAAAACTAAATCACAAGCTTCTGATAAAAAACGAGCAGTTCTAGTAAGATTTGTAATATGAATACCTTTACGCTTTGCAGAGATGTAAGGTGCCATTCTAGGATTCCACTTCCTAGTACCATGACCAAAATGAACTCCTGCTTCCATCATTTCTTCCAGATTTATGTTCCAATACCTTCTTGTCATTTCTCCCCACACTTCCTCTTTTTTTTTACGAGGTACCCTGAAAAAATTGTTCCGATGGAACCTTTCTACCGGAGATTGAGCGGTAATACATGGTCCAAGCCATTAATTCCTTTCTATTCATTTTTTTTTAACAAAAGAAGGGACCGGCTAGTTAAAGTTAAATTATAAATTAAAAGGATGATCGCTCTTAGGAATCAGTAAATCCTGTAAATGATTGTTCTGATGTATCGTTGTATCGTGGAAATTTTTGGAGATGCAAGAATCCAATAATTTTTTGTGGTGGAACAAAATATCTCTGATGCCCCCCTCGAATAGATTCTTCTTTTCGATTTCCAAAGAAATGTTGCTGTGTTGGCTTAAACGGTGCACTAATCCTTTGAATCCGGTACCAATGGGTATCACACCCCCCAGAACAACATTTTCTTTCAGGCCTTTCAACCAATCGATACGACCTCGTAGAGCGGCTTTTGCTAAAACTCGAGCAGTTTCTTGAAAACTCGCTTCAGATATGAAACTTTGAGTATTCAGAGACGCTCGCGTTATGCCCAATAAGACGGCTCGGTAACAGATCGTTTCTTCCAAAGCGCGCCCCGTTCGTTCCGCTCGCAACAATCCAATGAATTCACCTGGTGAAAAAACATTAGACATTCCATCTTCTGAAACCAACACTCTTGATGTTATTTGACGTACAATAATTTCTATATGCCTATTATGTATCTGCACTCCCTGGGATCGATAAACTTTTTGAATTTTATTAACCAAAGATATACGACTTTGCGCTATGGTTAGCTCAGCGCTAATCAAGAATCCCCAAGGAATCCCAAGAATTCTTGTTATACGTTCGTTCCAACCTTCAACCCGTTTTTCTAAGTTCATTGATATTGAATCAATCGAACGAACTTCTAACACTTGTTCTACTTTTGGAAGACCTTGCGTTATATCACCAGATCTCGATTTTTCATATATAAATGTAACTAAGGTATCTCCTTCGTAAAGGATTTCCCCATAATGGCCATGAACGGTTGCTCCTGGAGTAGCCAAATAGGGCTTTGCAGATCTTATTACTAAAGAGTCAACATGAACAATTAGAACCTGACCCGATTTTAGATGTGGTCCATACTTAGATATACATACATTTTCACAAAAAAACTGTCCAAGGCTAATTATCGTCGATGTTTCTTCACAATAATCGTGATGGAAAAAATACCAATTCCGATTGAATGGATGAAAAATCATGTTACTGGATGGATTGGGATTATAAATCCTCCCATTTTCATCCATTAAATAATATTTAAGTATTTGGAAAGTCTGTTTTAAATTGTCAAGCAGCGAATGTTTATTTACCAAGATCTGATTATGAGTTATTAAATAGTAAAATGAAAAAAAATTCGTAATTTTAGGGACAATTCCTAAAGGACCCAACGAATTCCTAATTGGAAGTAGTGGATCCCTTTTATTTGATTTTTTTGTCACATTGTTGTTATATTTCAAATCGTTGAGTGGACCTATTCGAGAACAATTAGATGATGACAAAGTTATCAAAGATTCGCATTCCTTATTTCTATTCACCAACGTACGAATAGTTCCTTGATGCCAGGTAAGTGATTGTTTAATCCTTACCTTGGAATAAAAAGGATTGAGATTGGTACGATCTGATCCATTAGCGGGAATTAATCCTGCCGGATCATTCCTTTTTCTGGTATACAAAATGAGGGACTTCACTAAGTCCATTCTTATGAAATCTCGAATCAGATCATTTACCCTTACCTCAACAAAGGATGCATGAACCTCCTCTATGGAAGAACCCTTTTTGTCTTGGTCCCAATTCAATACTAAACAAGTTCGAACTAATTGAATATTTGTATGAGAAATTCCGCGAATTGGTTTACCATTTCCAGAAAGGATATAATTGACAACTCGAAGTTGCACATGATCCCTTTCCTGCAAGGGATCCTGGGGGAAAAGCGTTGCTAAATTTAGCCCGTCCGCCGTTTCATATGTGACTACGGGTCGAACCAAAACAAAATACTTTTTTTTGGTGGGTGTGATCCGTTGGACATAGATCCAATTTTTTGATTCCTTAGAATTTTTTTTTCCCGTTCCTAGTGGTATCAAGATGCCGCTGTGCCAGGATATCTTATCTGTCTCTCCAGGAAAATAGATATCCCCAGAAAATATTTTGAGTTCAATCTTTTTTTTTTTTTTCTCCACTCGGACCAATCCGCCTACTCGGCTTCTTATATTGAAAGTAATTCGTGTATCTACTCCAATGATACTATTGTTCCGTACCATTATAGAAGAAGATCCGGGTAAGATATGCACTTCCTCGGGAATGAAAAAAAATCGATCTATTTTCGTTTGGTATTTTGACCTAAATTCTTTTGTTCTTCGATACTCAATCAAATCCTCTTTTTTGACGATTGAATCCACCTCTATAGTCCCATATTGAGTAATTCCTGAACTCTTTCTTCTGTATCGGGGATCATCGAAATAAGCAAGAATACTATTTATACGGAAAAGACCATTTATGGGTATTTCAATCGAGATACCCGAACGGGGTATTAGTTCTTTTTCTTGATTAGATTGTAATGGAATGATGAATCTATTTCTTCGCCTCTTTGCCAATAAATCAGAATTATCGTCGAGAATGGGGGGATATATGAAATTACAATGAACATTACATATGATTCGATCAGGTCCTGAATAATCAAGAACCCACTCCTCCTTTTTACCAGAAGGATCCGACCTAAACGATTTGTGTCTCACTTGATCATTAGTCACTGAAGGGTTAGAAATATATTTTCGTTCGGCAGAAAGAGAATGAATATTTATTTGATCTTGATCCTTGTGGAGCGAAAAAGGGACTATACTGGATCTGTACGGAACTCCAGATACTATCCACAAATGACTTGTTTTTGGTAAGAGATGAACATTACCATATGTATATTCGGGTGCATGGTACACAGCGATACTCCAGTGCATTTCTCCCTCTGAGTCAGAATAAATATGTTTTCGAACTCTCTCTTTAAAATTCAAGGTGGATGCTTCGGCGCGAATCTCAGCAATCACTTGTTCTGATTCTACATATTGATCATTTTTAACTAAAATCAAACTTTTTGGTGGAATATTCACATTATGTAGAAGATCTTGACCCTCAATAGTTACATATAGGTCTATATAACATAGAAAAGCAGGATACCCATGACGTGTACGTGTGGGATGAACCAAATCTTCATTGAATTTTATTTTTCCATTATCAGGAGCTCGTACATGTTCTGCAGTACCACCTGTAAATACTCCACCGGTATGAAAAGTTCTTAATGTTAGTTGAGTCCCGGGTTCCCCAATAGATTGACCCGCAATAATACCTACTGCTTCTCCCAATTCGACCAAGTCGCCATGAGTGGGACTACGGCCATAACATAATCGACAGATCCAAGATGTACTCCTGCAAGTAAAGGGGGTTCTAATAGATATTGGTTGTACTCGAAAGGTTATGAATCGATTAACAAGCCCAATC